CATTGCATAACAAGCTCCCTTGAAAAGCATTGGCGCACGTGTAAACGAGGTGCTCTACCTAACTGAGCTATAGCCCTTGTCATAGATATCTTAACATATAGATAATTTCTTGTCAAGATGGATATTCCCTAATCTCACATGATAACTCTTTGCTCCGCTTACTGTTAACAGATTGGTATTGCTTAGAAATAATATTCTATCTATAATCCCCGAGGTGATGGGTCTTCTTTTGCGGTGATAAATTACCTACTTAACTCAGTGGTTAGAGTATTGCTTTCATACGGCAGGAGTCATTGGTTCAAATCCAATAGTAGGTAGAACTTATTAGATACCGGAGTCAATGCAATGGTATCTAATAAGTTTTTCTACCCATCCTCTTTTTTTCGTTGTATCAGATTAGACTTGATTGTCTTCAATTGGCAGAATCTAAATGTGGTGTATAATAAAGAACTTCTAAAAAACTTCTTTTGATTATTTTGATGTATTGACTAGTAGGAAATAACATTGACAGCCTCTACTCGTGTCCTAGCTCGTCTGAGAGCTAGATTCGCTTCAATCGCTTGTCTCTTACCCTCAGCTCTACTCAAGTTAGCTTCAGCTATTTTAAGAGTTTGTTGAGCTTCTTGCGGATCAATGTCAGTACTCATCTCCGCATCATTTCCTAAAATGGTGATCTCATTATTCCCTATTCTAGCAAAACCACCCATCAGAGCCACCGTTAACCATTGGTCGTTGAGGCGTATTCTCAAAAGACCTATATCTACAGCCGTGGCAATAGGGGCGTGGTTTGGTAATACACCAATTTGGCCACTATTTGTAGATAAAATGATTTCTTTCACTTCTGAATCCCAAATAATTCGATTAGGAGTCAGTACACAAAGATTTAAGGTCATTTCTTCAAATTGCTCTCCACTTCTAAGTTCATAGCTTTCGCGGTAGCTTCATCGATGTTACCCACCAAATAAAAAGCCTGCTCGGGCAGACCATCTAATTCTCCGGAAAGGATCAGTTGAAACCCCCTAATTGTTTCTGCAAGACCCACATATTTTCCTGGAGAACCAGTAAATACTTCTGCCACGAAGAAGGGTTGTGATAAGAAACGCTCAATTTTTCGTGCTCTTGCTACAGTTAAACGATCCTCCTCGGATAATTCATCCAACCCAAGAATAGCTATAATGTCCTGAAGTTCTTTGTAACGTTGTGAAGTTTGCTTAACTCTTTGCGCAGTTTCATAATGTTCCTCACCAACGATCCGAGGTTGTAACATAGTTGACGTTGAATCTAAAGGATCCACTGCTGGATAAATACCCTTGGCAGCTAATCCTCTTGATAGTACGGTAGTAGCATCTAAATGTGCAAATGTAGTGGCAGGAGCAGGGTCTGTCAAATCGTCCGCAGGTACATAAACTGCTTGGATCGAAGTTATAGATCCCTCTTTGGTAGAAGTAATTCTTTCTTGCAAAGAACCCATTTCTGTACTAAGGGTAGGTTGATAACCCACTGCGGAAGGCATTCTCCCTAATAATGCGGATACTTCTGATCCTGCTTGGACAAAACGAAAGATATTGTCGATGAATAGAAGCACATCTTGTTCATTAACATCCCGGAAATATTCGGCCATAGTTAGGGCAGTCAAACCAACTCTCATACGAGCTCCCGGCGGTTCATTCATTTGACCATAGACTAAAGCTACTTTTGATTCTGCAAGATTTTTTTCATTAATTACTCCGGATTCTTTCATTTCCATGTAAAGATCATTTCCTTCACGAGTACGTTCTCCTACTCCGCCAAATACGGATACGCCTCCATGAGCTTTGGCAATGTTGTTGATCAATTCCATGATGAGTACTGTTTTACCTACTCCAGCTCCCCCAAATAGCCCGATTTTTCCTCCACGGCGATAAGGAGCTAAAAGATCTACCACCTTAATACCTGTTTCAAAGATTGATAATTTCGTATCTAACTGTATAAAGGCGGGCGCAGATCTATGAATAGGAGATGTTGTGCGAGTATCTACAGGACCTAAATTATCAACAGGCTCTCCAAGAACGTTGAAGATTCGACCGAGAGTAGCTCCGCCGACTGGAACACTTATAGGAGCTCCCGTGTCAACCACTTCCATTCCTCTCATCAGCCCATCTGTAGCACTCATAGCTACAGCTCTAACTCGATTATTTCCTAATAATTGTTGTACCTCGCAAGTCACATTAATTTGTTGACCGACAGTATCTCGACCCTTAACTACCAAAGCGTTATAAATATTAGGCATTTTGCCCGGGGGAAAAACGACATCCAGTACTGGGCCAATAATTTGAGCGATACGCCCTAGTTTTTTTTCTTCAAGTGTGGAAACCGCAGGGCTAGAAGTAGTAGGATTGATTCTCATAATTATAATAAAGTGAAATATGTCAAAATCCTTTTTGGAATAATACCAAATCGAAAATAAATGTCCGATAGCAAGTTGATCAGTTAATTCAATAAGAGATAAATGGGAGATAGC